ATTTTCAGTCCTCTGCTCTACCAGCTGAGCTATCCCGACCATCCTCTCCGTATCAGTCTAATTTTACTATATGACTTGAGGCTATGTCAATTAAAAAAATGAAAGGGTATTTATTAAAGTCTTATACAGTTCCTAGACTTTCTAAGTTTGTGAAAAGAGAATCCAATTTTTATAGGATCTCTTTGTAAAATAATAGGGTGAATAAGAAAGATAATAAGCTTGAAACCACTAATGAAAAGAAACGGGAGTATGAGAAAAAGAATTAGGTAATCAAATAATACTTTGTAGGGGATTTGGGGATAGAGGGACTTGAACCCTCACGATTTCTAAAGTCGACGGATTTTCCTTTTACTATCAATTTCCTTGTTGTCAGTATTGACATGTATAATGGGACTCTATCTTTATTCTCGTCCGATTAATCTCAGTTCGTCAAAAGATCTCTCAGACTGTGGAGTGACACTTATTTTATCAATGAAAAGTCGATTCTTTTCTTTCTTCAACTCGGAATGGCTTCCTAACAACTCTCTCATTTTCAAATAAAAATTTGAGTCGTCATTAATCATTTGATATACTATTTCGGTACGTATATATATGTATATTACGATTTATCCTTCATCCTTTCTGGAGTTTCGATGAAAAGATTCCTTTGCCAATGCAACTATAGTAAACTCTATTTGTTAGAACAACTTCCGTTGAGTCTCTGCACCTATCCTTTTTTCTCGCTTTTTGAACCCCTGTATTTGGGTTTGGTTTCGGAAAAGAAGATTTGGCTCAGGATTGCCCATTTTTAATTCCAGGGTTTCTCTGAATTTGGAAGTTTTCACTTAGTAGGTTTCCATACCAAGGCTCAATACAATTAAGTCCGTAGCGTCTACCAATTTCGCCATATCCCCTTTTTTTTTTCGATTAGAATCTTATTGTGATTCGTTTCATTTTTTCAATGGAACCCTTGAATTCATTAGATGCCGATTCCTATATTGAATAGGGTTTCCTCCTATTTATTTTTTGCCTATCTTCTTTCATCTCTATCTGCGGAAACCATTTAATGGGATCAGAAATGATTCTATCATTTCTGTATCCGCAATTCAATAGAGATGGATATATACCACATATAGACTCTTCTTTTACTAGAATTTGACCCGACATTATTGAATACTTGAACGGTCGATTTTTTGATTTCTTTTTGCTATAATAATATGAATTATGAATAGCTAAGAATGAATCTGAATAGTTACTAGGAAAAATAAGATCCAAGTAGTTTAGTCAATTCTTATGAAATATACAATTTTCTTATGCGTATGTGAGCCCGCTTAGCTCAGAGGTTAGAGCATCGCATTTGTAATGCGGTGGTCATCGGTTCGATTCCGATAGCTGGCTTTTACGAATTTGTTTGATTTTTTACATGATTGATAATGTCTCTTTGAAATCAAAAACTTTTGAAAAGACCCATTTTTCAAGAGTCCCCAATCTATATATGTCGTAGAAACTTTCAACTAGGAATAAAAAATAGGAAGAGTTAGATTAGGTCTCTACAGACCAAATCAAGAAAGGAAAAGATCCTTTTTTATTTATATATTTCATATATACAATAACAAAGTCTGATACAATTTATCTCATTATTGTTTGTAGTACAATATTTCCCTTTAGTTATTATTTAGTTTAGTTTTAATTTAGACTTATTCTGTAAAATGGAATTTCAAATAAGGAGTTTTTATGTCGCGTTACCGAGGGCCTCGTTTCAAAAAAATACGCCGACTGGGGGCTTTACCGGGACTAACTCGTAAAAGACCTAGAGTTGGAAGTGATCTTAGAAACCAATCACGTTCCGGTAAAAGATCCCAATATCGTATTCGTCTAGAAGAAAAACAAAAATTGCGTTTTCATTATGGTCTTACAGAACGACAATTGCTTAAATATGTCCGTATTGCCGGAAAAGCGAAAGGTTCAACAGGTCAGGTTTTATTACAATTACTTGAAATGCGTTTGGATAATATCCTTTTTCGATTGAGCATGGCTTCTACTATTCCTGGAGCCCGTCAATTAGTTAATCATAGGCATATTTTAGTTAATGGTCGGATAGTTGATATACCGAGTTATCGTTGCAAACCCAGCGATATTATTACAGCGAAGGATGATAAAAAATCCAGAGCTCTGATTCAAAATTCTATTGATTCAACTCCTCATGAGGAATTGCCAAAACATTTGACTCTTCACTCAGTCCAATATAAAGGACTAGTCAATCAAATAATAGATAGTAAGGAGGTCGGGTTGAAAATAAATGAATTGCTAGTGGTAGAATATTATTCTCGTCAAACTTAAAACTCACTCAAATAACAAGGATTCGAGCAATCTTACTTCAGTTTCGACAACGGAATAGATCGGCAGCGAGAATTAGATTCCTTTTCTTTCCAATATTTTTGTATCAAAGGAATTAGGGATAGAGAACCCATACCGTCTAACTATTAGAATAATATTCTCCCTTATTTGAGACATTATGGTCAGTAACATTGGTGAATTGGGTAACGTACGGAAAGAGAGGGATTCGAACCCTCGGTAAACAAAAGCCTACATAGCAGTTCCAATGCTACGCCTTGAACCACTCAGCCATCTCTCCTACATAATGATTATGGCCTAAAACCCGAGTGATTAGCGAGTTATTCAGAATTAGATTATTTGATAGGTACGAACAATCAAATTAAACCCTAACTATAAAAATAGAAAAGAAAGGTCTTTGCTTCATAGTTCCGGTAATAAAGAGAATTGAATTTTATTAGTCTGTTTTTATGTTATTTCGTACTGTCCAATTCCTTTGTTTGTGGGAGCGTTTTCCTACGAGAGGTAATGAAGAATTATAGAATGCATTGTTATCTATGCCTAGATCGCAGATAAATGGAAATTTTATTGATAAAACGTTTTCAATTATAGCCAATATCTTATTACGAATAATTCCGACAACCTCAGGAGAAAAAGAGGCATTTACTTACTACAGAGATGGTGCGATTTGATTCTTTTTTTATCATCCAAAGACACACGCTTTGGGATAGAAAGAAAAAAGATTACTGAAAGAAATCTACACTTGTTGAAGGTGAAGTTTATAAATAGAACAATTCCTTCTGTCGTGTATCCTCGAGTAATGCCGCCTCAGGTGCTTCAATTGTGGATTGGAGTATTGAGCGAAAGGTTACACCTATAGGTTCTATATTACAGGTTAATCCTACTTCACTAGTACCAATAGGGGGCATATGGGAAGAAGCACTACACCTAGAAATCAACAACACAAAAACTTTGTTATTTAGTAAAGATTAACCCCTTCCTCCTTATCAAGGTTGGGGCTAACAAGAATGGCTGGGACAACAAGCATCCATCTCGTTGGTACTTTGGATACCCGTATAACCGTCGAAGATTGTTGAAGTGACCAATTCCTGTAAATTAGGGAGCGTTGAGGACAAAGAAATTGTTGGAGTTACTATTTCATTTCTATCTAATCCTAACACGCTTGATGGTGAGAAAAAATCTTTTGCAGAAGGGTTGGCTAGAGATTTCCTGTAAAAACACTAGCCCCGCTCAGTTTATAATGAGAATATTTTTAGTCTTAATAAGTTATTATTCTTATTATGTACATAAAGGAGGAGCCGTATGAGATGCAAATTTCACGTACGGTTCTGAAACGGAGATTCGTGGAATCGAATGACGACCGTAACGGATGTCGGCTCAATCCGAAGGAAATTATGCGGAAGCTTTACAGAATTATTATGAAGCTATGCGACTAGAAATAGATCCCTATGATCGAAGTTATATACTCTATAATATAGGACTTATCCACACAAGTAATGGAGAACATACAAAAGCTTTGGAATATTATTTTCGAGCACTAGAACGAAACCCATTCTTACCCCAAGCTTTTAATAATATGGCCGTGATCTGTCATTACGTGCGACTCTCTCTACTATAGAAAGGAAAAGAAAAAAGCATTAAATACTAAAAGGCTTTCTACATATACATCGTCCAAAATAACGATTTTTATCAGCTGTAGCAAAGAAAAAAACTTCATATCAAATGAAGAAATAGATATGCCTAGATACTTTATTCTATGGATAAAGAATCTAATTGATAGAGGAAGCACCGTAAAGATCAATTAGCGAGGTTTTGGTCCGATACAATAAGAACTGCTTACTTATATCATTGTCATGATATTCAAAAAGTTAGGAATCAACTTATGTAATAGAGTTGATCCACTAGGGAGCAGCGGTGTAGCATCAGATCCCAAAGAGAGTAAGTCTTTTCTTTCTTATGAAGGAAAGTCTTTTTCAAGGATTCTATATAAATTTCTATATGAAATTGAGATAGTTACCTTTTCAGAAAATTCTAACGATACAATAGGTAAATAAAAAAAATACCTATGTTTTATTCTTCAGAAGGTGGGATAAAAGATAAAACGAAAACCTATTAGTAATCCAAATTTTCGTTTAAAACTTCTATAATTAATCTCTTTTAGTTAACCCGATAAAAAGGAGATGGGTCTGTCTCTGGATCTATGATAACCTTCGTTGAATTAGATTAGATATGGTAGATTAAAAGGGGATACCGAATGATGAGCCGTATGAGGTAGTAAACTCTCAAGTACGGTTCTAAGGGAAGGAATTCACCCACCTATTCCGACCGGGGAGAACAGGCCATTCGACAAGGAGATTCTGAAATTGCAGAGGCTTGGTTCAACCAAGCCGCTGAGTATTGGAAACAAGCTATAGCACTTACTCCCGGGAATTATATTGAAGCTCATAATTGGTTGAAGATCACAAGGCGTTTCGAATAATAAGACTCGTTTTTTGTTATAACAAATTGTTTGTTGTCACTGTCAGTCCGATCATTCTTCTTGGAAAAATAAATCAATTTCATTATCAACCTTCTAAGATCGTTCTATTTTGTCTGGTATTCCGTAGGGATAAATGAGAAACAAGTAGAGTAGAGAAACTAGATATATCTAGTTTCTCTACTCTATA